ATTTTTCTTGAGAGATTTGGAATACTCGAACGGTCGATTCTTTTTTTTGTCTTATCCCTTACCTTTCCGAATGAAACCAGAGAAATGGCTCATTATGTTATGATCTGAATTATATCGCTTTTCTTTAAAAAAAAAAAAAGAAGGTCGACCCTCTACTCTACTGCTATAGCTATAAATAATCTAATTAGAACATAATGATTTTCTCATAAGTGCTATAACTGATCATAATCATTCTAATACTAATAGAATATATATACTATAGTCTCATAATTCTATATTTATATTATATTACATAATCATATATTTAATAAATAAAATATATTTAATAAAAAAAAATAAAATAGAAATATATATGATATGAAGAGGGAAAATGCTATTTATTTCAATTCAAAACAGCCATTATCGTTATATTAATATTCATTGTTATTAGTTATATTATGTAATATTCTATTCATTCGAACTTCTATTCCACTCTTTATATATTCTGAATTATGAATAGCTAAGATCCCAGTAGTTTACTAAAATTCCTATGCACAATACAATTTCTGTTATGTGAGCCCGCTTAGCTCAGAGGTTAGAGCATCGCATTTGTAATGCGATGGTCATCGGTTCGACTCCGATAGCTGGCTTTTCTCTTTCTTTGTTCGATTTTTTACTTTTTTTTTACTTTTTTTTACTTTTAGATGATGGATTCCATGATTGATTCATAATGTCTCCTTGAAATCACGGAATATTGCAAAGATTTGTTTCTCTTTCGCCAAAGGCCACCCATCCATTATGGGGTAAAAACTTTCAACTATGAATAATGGAGCAATTAGATCTCTACCAAACAAATCCGAAAAAATATCCCTAACTTCCTATATAGACAAAAAAGTATTGATATTGATACAATTTTTCTCATTCTTCTTTGTAATACAGTACTTCAGTGGATCTCGCTTCGTTTATCGTTTAGTTCAGTCTTAATTTCGGTTTTTTCTGTAAAATTAAATTTCAATAAAATTAAAAAAAATAAGGAGTCTTTATGTCTCGTTACCGAGGGCCTCGTTTCAAAAAAATACGCCGTCTGGGGGCTTTACCGGGACTAACTAGTAAAAGGCCTAGACCCGGAAGTGATCTTAGAAATCAATCGCGTTCCGGGAAAAGATCTCAATATCGTATTCGTCTAGAAGAAAAACAAAAGTTGCGTTTTCATTATGGTCTAACGGAGCGACAATTACTTAAATACGTTCGTATCGCTGGAAAAGCCAAAGGGTCAACAGGTCAGATTTTACTACAATTACTTGAAATGCGTTTGGATAACATCCTTTTTCGATTGGGTATGGCTTCGACCATTCCCGGAGCCCGGCAATTAGTTAACCATAGGCATATTTTAATTAATGGTCATATAGTAGATATACCAAGTTATCGCTGTAAACCCCAAGATATTATTACGACAAGGGATGAACAAAAATCAAGAGCTCTGATTCAAAATTATCTTGATTCATCCCCCCATGAGGAATTGCCAAAACATTTAACTCTTCACTCATCCCAATATAAAGGAGTAGTCAATCAAATAATAGATAGTAAGTGGGTCGGTTTGAAAATAAACGAGTTGCTAGTCGTAGAATATTATTCCCGTCAGACTTGAACCGAACTAAAATAATAACAAAGGTTCGGAAAATTTTGCCCCCCTTTCGCCGAAGTAAATCGACCTAAAGGGCTTTTTTTATTTTTCCCTCATTCATGTATCATAAATGATCGGGGGGGGGGTGTTTTCATGCCTTAGTTGGTCATTATTCCCCCTATTTTCCATACCACAGCAATTCCAATTAGGAATAGAGAGTCTATATCAAAGAAAGGTCTACCTGTTGGTATAATGGTATCCCATTGTTATTTGATACATTATTGTTATTTGATACATTGCAGTTAGTAACGTTCGTGAATTAGGTGAGGGCACGGAGAGAGAGGGATTCGAACCCTCGGTAAACAAAAAAAGCCTACATAGCAGTTCCAATGCTACGCCTTCAACCACTCGGCCATCTCTCCTACACAATCTTAGGATTATTATCCAGAAACTGAGCGAATAGCGAGTCATTCACATTCGTATTATTGTATTTCAGTATTCATCTTATTGCAGTATAGGTATGACCAATCGATTCGAATAATTCTAAATAGAAAAAAAAATAGAAAACCTTTCGAAAGATCTTCCTTCGAGGTTCGGGAGATAACAAAAATACATTGATTTTTGTGAAAAAACATTAAAAACAAAAGATATATCTATTCATTTTGTCAAGATTCCGTCCTTTTCTGATATTTATTTTATACCGGATTAAACCAATATGGAACAAATCGACTGATAAATCTATATTTTCTATTAATGATTATTCAATTCTTTTTACTCTTTCTTTGGATCATAATCCAATCCAAATTTTTAGAGTTATCATAATCTGTAGGAAAAATTTCTTGATTCTTCCACTTCGATGAAATAGTTCCGTTTATTGGTATACTACTAGATTTGAAT